CTATTTCTCCGAGCAAAGCTCTTCGCATTGCAATGCCTATTGTATCGGCTTGACCTTTCATAAGTGGGGCCAGAATAAAGCGTCCATAATAAAGACGCTTACTGTCTGCTCTTGATTCAACACACTTCCACTGTAGTGTCCGAGTAGATACTGTTACTTTCTCTCGAACCATAGTATATTATTTGATCAAATCATTGAATTATTTATTTCTCTTGAAATCTCTTCAATGTTTATTTTTACACACGTCTTTTTTTAGGAGGCCTACAGCCATTATGTGGCATAGGAGTTACATCCCGTATGAAACTTAATAGTATACCACTTCTACGAATAGCTCTTAATGCCGCATCTCTTCCGAGACCCGGGCCTTTTATCATAACTTCTGCTCGTTGCATACCTTGATCCACTACTGTCCGAATAGCATTTCCTGCTGCGGTTTGAGCGGCAAATGGTGTACCCCTTCTTGTACCCTTGAATCCACAAGCCCCGGCAGAGGACCAAGAAATTACTCGACCCCGTACATCTGTAACAGTCACAATGGTATTGTTGAAACTTGCTTGAACATGAATAACTCCCTTGGGGATTCTACGTGTATTCTTACGTGAACCAATACGTCTATTTCTACGCGAACCAATTTTTGGTATAGGTTTTGCCATATTTTATCATCTCATAAATATAAGTCAGAGATATATGGATATATCCATTTCATGTCAAAACAGATCCTTATTCTTTTTTTTTTTTTTTACTTATTTTATTTATTTATTTGTACATCTGTACATCGGGTCCTTTAGATTTCGAGAGTCTTTTTGTTTTAGAAAGATTATCCTTGTCTTTGTTTATGTCTCGGGTTAGAACAAATTACTATAATTCGTCCCCGCCTACGGATCAATCGACATTTTTCACAAATTTTACGAACGGAGGCCCTTATTTTCATATTTGTCATTCCTTTTTTTAATTCCGAATCTACTTATTGGAAGAAAATAAGTTTCTTGAAATTTTTAATTTCGAATTGTATCCTCACGAAAGAATGTTGAAATTGAAAAAACCGCCTAATCATTCAAGTCTTTGCTTTGGAGTCTCTAAATTATACGCCCTTTGGTTGAATCATAAGGACTTACCTCAATTTTTAGTCTATTTCCTGGTAGTATACGTATAAAACTACATGAAATCCTTTACGAAACAAAAACCAGAATAATTTTTTTGTTATCTAAACGAATCCGGAAGATACATACCATCGGTAAGTTGTTCAGTAATTAAACCCTCATGAATCCATTTTTGTTGTTTCATTCCAAGTAAAACCGCTTTGAAGTATCAACTAATGTAAGAGGGATAATATTATAAACTTGTCCTTTCTCTTTTTTCACAAATATGACCGTGTCGGCTATTATAAAGATTACCATATATAACACAAAACTTCTCCGCCGATTCCTTCTAGTCGAGCCTTTCGGTCTGTCATTATACCTCGAGAAGTAGAAAGAATTACAACCCCCATTCCGCCTAAAATTCTAGGAATTCGTTGATAGTTCGAATATATTCGTAGACCGGGTCGACTGATCCGTTTTAAATTTAAAACAGTTCTATATGGTCCTTTCCTATTTCTTCTATGTCGTAGGGTTAAAACCAAAAAATATTTATTGCTTTCTTGATGTTTTCTCACGTTTTCAATAAAACCTTCTTGTAAAAGGATTTTAACAATATTTTCAGTGATGTTAGTAGATGGTATTCGAACTGTTCTTTTTTTATTCATGTCAGCATTTCGTATAGAGGTTATTATGTCAGCAATAGTGTCTTTACTCATGATAAACTAAGATTTTTGTTTCCCCCTAATTTTGATATAATCAACATGCTCTTTTTCTTTTTTTCTTAATTTTTTAATATTTATGAATTCTTTTTTTTTTTTTTTATTTATGAATTATTAAAGATATATACGTGATAGATAAACAATTTACTAATTAATTAAATAAATTTAATCAATTTCATTCAAATACTATATTAAGGTCTTCCCCTATAATACTTCAGGTGCTAATGAAACTATTTTAGTGAAATTTAACTGTCTTAATTCCCGGGCGATCGCGCCGAAAATTCGGGTTCCTTTTGGATTTCCTTCTTGATCAATAACAACCGCAGCGTTGTCATCATATCGTATTATCATACCGTTGTCGCGTTTGAGTTCTTTACAAGTACGTACAATGACAGCTCGGACCACTTCTGATCTTTCTAGAGGTGTATTTGGTACTGCTTCCTTGATTACAGCAACAATAATGTCACCAATATGAGCATATCGTCGATTACTAGCTCCTATGATTCGAATACACATCAATTCTCGGGCCCCGCTGTTATCCGCTACATTCAAATAGGTTTGAGGTTGAATCATATCATTTTTTTATCGGTTTTTTCTTTTTCAATGCAAAGGTATAAATAAAAAAAAGAAATATTATTTGTTCAAAACAAAAAAAGAAACCTGCAATTGTTTTTTTTTTCATCCCCAAAACCCCTTTCGTTTGTTTCTACATTCCTATCCAGAAAGAATGAATTGAGTTCGTATAGGCATTTTAGATGCCGCTATTGAAATAGCCCTTCTAGCTATATTTTCTGCTACTCCGCTCATTTCATAAAGTATTCTACCGGGTTTAACGACAGCTACCCAATATTCGGGAGATCCTTTCCCCGAACCCATACGTGTTTCTGTAGGTCTTACTGTAACAGGTTTGTCTGGAAATATGCGTACCCATATTTTTCCACCGCGGCGTGCATTTCGTGTCATTGCTCGCCGCCCTGCTTCTATTTGTCTAGATGTGATCCAAGCGGGTTCAAGCGCTTGAAGAGCATATCTACCGAAGCAAATACGATTACCTCGATAAGATATTCCTTTCATTCTTCCTCTGTGTTGTTTACGGAATCTGGTTCTTTTGGGGTTATAGTTGATGGTTGTTTAGCAATTCCATCCATCTCTACTACAGAACCGGACACGAGAGTTTCTTCTCATCCAGCTCCTCGCGAATTAAACAATTAAAAAAAAATTAAACAAAAAAAAATACACGGTTAATAATATATGGAATCGTGGGATTCTTTGAAATTTGATCTAATCGATTATAAATTATAAATTTTTTGTGTTTTAATATATAATTTAACACGTATTCTATTTATAGATAATGTCGTTTTGGTAGAACGCTATAATGAATCTTTATTTTGTTTTTCCTTTTATTTCGAATCGACTAAAATTTAGAAATAAAAAAAAATTCGCGGGCGAATATTTACTCTTTCAACATTCAGTTGTAAGATTAGTCTATGACATGACCTCTCAGAATAAATGAATAGGTTTCTGGTTCGTTCCGCCATCCTACTCAATGAATCATTAGGATTCGTTTTCAATAGAATCTTATGCATTCACAGGTTCTGTCGTTCCCACCACTTCTCGATTAATGATTAGGTCTGAATTTTACAACGGAGCCTCCAATTAAATTTATTCTTGAGTCAACCTTCTCAGTCTTTATTGGCTCGGGGCTCTTGATTTTTTGTTCTATGCACGGATTTGTCTAATTATGGATCAATCAGTATTGATGCTTTATTACATTCCCTTTATATGAGATGACTCATAGACCTTACATATTGGAATTATATATCATTAATATTCTTTTTCTATCTTTCTCTCACCCTTCCATTTATCTGTATACTTTATATTGCTTTACAACCCATAATCAGATTTTTTTTTTTTTATGTAAAAAAGATTTCAGTTGCTACAATGATATGACTTATATATCATATCTTGACTGGTTCTTTCTATCCAGATAACACGAAGTGATGAGTTGGTTATTAGTTCTATAGTTATCAGTTTGTACTATGGGCTGTCCATTTTTTGGAATCCCAACCCTAAAAAAACCAACGAGTCACACACTAAGCATAGCAATTATATCAAATGATTAATCGAATTTTTATTCAACCTTATAGAATTGTTCTTTTTTTTTTTTTTCTTATTTACCAGAAAAAGAATGAAAGAGTTTGCCATTTTTTGTTTTATCACCAGATATAACTAAATATAAGTCAAGTAAGTTCTTATTATTCCTCGTCTACAAATATCCAAATTTTGATGCCTAATACCCCATAGATAGTTCGAACTGCATAGGAACAATAATCAATTTTAGCTCGAATGGTTTGTAGAGGAACTCTACCTTCTCGGATCCATTCAACACGTGCAATTTCTTTTCCGTCGATACGCCCTGCAATTTGTACTTGAATCCCTTTTGTACCTGCCTGTTCAGTTAATTCAATAGCTTTTTTCATTGCTTTGCGAAATGAAACTCTATTCTTTAATTGTCCGGCTATAAATTCTGCAAGAATATTGGGGTGCCCGTAAGGATTTGCAATTCTTGTAATAGCAATGTTGAGTTTTCGGTTTACACAATTGAGTTCTTTTTGTACATGCGTCTGTAATTCTTCGATTCTTCGAGTCCTGTCTTCTATTAATAACTTGGGGAATCCCATATAGATTATGACCTGAATCAAATCGATTCTTTTTTGAATCTCTATACGTGCAATTCCCTCTACATTAGAGGATATTTTCATATTATTTTGCACATAATTTTTGATACAATCTCGTATTTTTTGATCTTCTTGTAGATCCTTTGAATAATTTTTTGGTTGTGCAAACCAAAGAGAATGATGACCTTGGGTTGCACCAAGTCTGAAACCAAGTGGATTTATTTTTTGTCCCATAATCCCCCACTACTATATATATCGTGAAACGTGACATCCGTTTGTATTTTTTTTTTATTCATTCGATTTTTTTTTAAGCATAACATAATATAGCGTATTTGTATTTTTTATAATATAAAATATTCTTCCTTTAAGTATTCCTCAGCTCTAATTTATAGAATTTCCTTTTATCTATTTCTTCCTCTTCATCTAAAGATATATCTTTCAATACAATAGTTATATGACAAGTGGATCTTTTTATAGGATAACCCCGTCCTCGAGCCCGGGGCTTTAATTTTTTCACAGTTGTG